AGAATAAAGCGTCCATAATAAAGACGCTTACTGTCTGCTCTTGATTCAACACACTTCCACTGCAGTGTCCGAGTGGATGCTCTTACTTTCTCTCGAACCATAATAATATATTTTGATCAAATCCTTGAATTTGAATTATTTATTTCTCTTGAAATCTCTTCAATGTTTATTTTTTCTTTTACACACGTCTTTTTTTAGGGGGCCTACATCCATTATGTGGCATAGGGGTTACATCCCGTATGAAACTTAATAGTATACGACTTCTACGAATAGCTCTTAATGCCGCATCTCTTCCGAGACCGGGACCTTTTATCATGACTTCTGCTCGTTGCATACCTTGATCCGCTACTGTCCGAATAGCATTTACTGCTGCGGTTTGAGCGGCAAAAGGTGTCCCCCTTCTTGTACCCTTGAATCCACAAGTACCGGCGGAGGACCAAGAAATCACCTGACCTCGTACATCTGTAATAGTTACAATGGTATTGTTAAAACTAGCTTGAACATGAATAACTACTTTTGGTATTTTACGCGCATTCTTACGTGAACCAATACGTCCATTTTTACGTGAACCAATTTTTGGTATAGGTTTTCCCATATTTTATTATCTCATAAATATAAGTCAGAGATATATGGATATATCCATTTCATGTCAAAAGCGGATCCTTTCTATTTTTCTATTTTTCGATTTTTTCATTTTTTTTTTTTCTTTTTTTTTGTGCATCTGGTCAAGCCCAAGCCCTTTTTTTTTATTTGTTTTTTGGAAAGATTATCCTTGTCTTTGTTTATGTCTTGGATTGGAACAAATTACTATAATTCGTCCGCGTCTACGAATCAGTCGACATTTTTCACAAATTTTACGAACGGAGGCCCTTATTTTCATATTTGTTATTCCTTAACTCTTAACTGAATTCCGAATTTTTTTATTGGAAGAGAATAGGGTTTTCTGAAATTTTTAACTTCTAATTGTATCCCCATAAAAAAAGATGTTGAAGTTGAAAAACAGTATAATCATTCGAATTTTTGTTCCGGAGTCTATAACCCTCTGCTTGAATCAAAATTATTTACTTTTTTTTTTACTTTATCTCCCGGTAGTATACGTATAAAACTATGTCAAATCTTTCCGGAAACATGACCACCTAGAATCTATATTTTCATTATCTAGAATCTTATTTTCATTATAGGAACGAACCTGGAACATACCATTGGCAAGTGATTCAGTAATTAAACACTCATGATTTTCTTTCTATTGCTGTTAAAAAAAAAAAACCTTTCCCGTATTAACTAATGTATGTGGAGTGAGATTAGAAACCCGCTTTTTCTCTCTCTTTTTTCTTTTTCACAAAAATGTATGTAAGTTTCTCATAGAATTCGTATATCAGAAGGATTACCATATATAACATAAAATTTCTCCGCCGATTCTTTCTAATCGAGCCTCTCGATCTGTCATTATACCTCGAGAAGTAGAAAGAATTACAATCCCCATCCCTCCTAAAATTCTAGGAATTCGTTGATAATTAGAATAGATTCGTAGACCGGGTCTACTGATTCGTTTTAAATTCAAAATAGTTTTATATGACCCTTTCCTATTTCTTCTATGCCGTAGAGTTAAAACCAAAAAATCTTTGTTGCTTTCCCTATGTTTTCTCACGTTTTCAATAAAACCTTCTCGGAAAAGTATTGTAACAATGTTTTTGGTGATGTTAGTAGATGGTATTCGAACCGTCCCTTTTCTATTCATGTCAGCATTTCGTATAGAGGTTATTATGTCAGCAATGGTGTCCTTACCCATGATAAACTAAAATGATTGTTGCCCTTGACTTTTGATATAATCAACATGCTCTTTTATTAATTATTAAAATTCATTATTATTTTATTTTTATTAATATATTTTAATTATTCTATTTTTTATTTATATTTTGATATTTAATATTTCTATTGATATATTGATTTTTATATTTATTTATTTTGAATTTTTAAATATCTTTTTTTATAATAATTACAAAAGAAAAGGTATATGCGTGAGACATAATCAATCTATTAATTAATCTATTTCATTCAAATACTATAAATATATCATAGTCTCGTCTTATAATACTTCGGGTGCTAATGAAACTATTTTAGTGAAATTTAACTGTCTCAATTCCCGAGCGATCGCACCAAAAATTCGAGTTCCTTTTGGATTTCCTTCTTGATCAATGACAACTGCAGCATTATCATCATATTGTATTATCATACCGTTGTTACGTTTGAGTTCTTTACAAGTACGTACAATTACAGCTCTGATCACTTCTGATCTTTCTAACGGTGTATTTGGTACTGCTTTCTTGATTACAGCAACAATAACGTCACCAATATAGGCATATCGTCGATTACTAGTTCCTATGATTCGAATACACATCAATTCACGGGCCCCGCTGTTATCGGCTACATTTAAATGGGTTTGAGGTTGAATCATATCATTTTTTTTTTTTTTCTGTTCTTTCAGTGCAAAGGGCGAAGTAAAAAAAAAAAAAGAAATATTGTGTAAAAAAAAAAAAAAAAGAAATCTACAATTGCAATTGTTTTTTTTTTTCATCCCAAAGATCTCTTTCCTTTGGTTTTCATTATTATGCCAAAATAATGAATCGAGTTTGTATAGGCATTTTGGATGCTGCTATTGCAATAGCTTTTCTGGCTATATTTTTTGTGACTCCGCCCATTTCATAAAGTATTCTACCCGGTTTAACGACAGCTACCCAATATTCGGGAGATCCTTTTCCTGACCCCATACGTGTTTCTGTAGGTCTTACTGTAACCGGCTTGTCTGGAAATATGCGTACCCAGATTTTTCCACCGCGGCGGGCATTTCGTGACATTGCTCGCCGCCCTGCTTCTATTTGTCTAGATGTGATCCAAGTGGGTTCAAGTGCTTGAAGAGCATATCTACCGAAGCAAATATGATTACCCCGAGAGGATATTCCTTTCATTCTTCCTCTATGTTGTTTACGGAATCTGGTTTTTTTGGGGTTATAGTTGATGGTTTTTTCTCAATTCCATCTCTACTACAGAACCGTACATGAGATTTTCACCTCATACGGCTCCTCGCGAATGAAACGATTAAAATAGAATATAAATATACATGGATTTCATGAATAATATATCGAATCGGGGTGGGACTTTTTGAGATTTCATCTAATCTATTGGTTTATTGAAAATTTGTATATCTTGTTTTGATATATAACTAAACAAGTATTCTTTGTTACAAATATTCTTTTTTATAGACAATTCTTGTTATCTAGGTATAAATAGATAATGTTGTTTTCTTATGTTATAAGGTTCTAACGAATCTTTATTTTTGTTTTTCCTTTTATTACCATATCGGATTGGCCCCTATTTAGAAATCCAATAAAATCCAAATTTTCGCGGGCGAATATTTACTCTTTCATTATCTATTTCAGGTGTAGGGTTAGCCCATGACTCCTCAGAACATGATTCCTCAGAATAAATGGATTGGTTTTTGGTTCCTTCCGCCATCCCACCTAATGAATCATTAAGATTTGTTTTTAATAAGATCTTAGGCATTCACAGGTTCCGTCGTTCCCATCGCTTCTCGCTTAATGGTTAGGTCTCAATTGTACAGTGGAGCCTCTAATTCCAATTCCATTTTGTTTTTTCTTTAGTCAACCTTCTCAGTTTTTAGTGACTCGGGGCTCTTGATTTGTTTGTTCGATCAATATAGTTATCTAATTATGGATTAATTACTATTGATGCTTTATTACACTACCGTTTATGACATGACTCATAGACCTTACATATTAGAATTCTATATCATTGATATTCTTTTTCTCTCTTTCTTTCACCCTTTCAGTTATCCATATATTCTTATTGCTTCACAACTCATAATCCGATTCGTTTTTCTTTTTTTTTTATGCAATATTTCAGTTGGTATAATGATATCGCCAATATATTATATCTTTACTTATATCTTGACTGGTTCTTTAGATCCAGATAATGCGAAGCGATGAGTTGGTTATTAGTTCTATAGTTATTAATTAATTAATTAGTTATTAATTAATTAATTAATAACTAATTAATTAATTAATACTACTACTACGAGTTGGTTTATTTTTTTGTTGAATTCTAACCATTCTAAAAAAAAAAAAATAAACCAACGCAACGAGTCGCACACTAAGCATAGCAATTATATCAATATTAAATGATTAATCGAATTTTTATTCAATCTTATAAAATTAAAAATTGATTAAATAGAATAAGAATAGAAGAATTTTTCATTTTTTGTTTCTTCGCTAGATAGAACGTTAACGATAAGGCAAAGTTGATTATTCCTCGTTTACAAATATCCAAATTTTGATGCCTAATACCCCATAAATAGTTCGAACTGGATAAGAACAATAATCCATTTTTGCTCGAATGGTTTGTAGAGGAACCCTACCTTCTCTGATCCATTGGACACGTGCAACTTCTTTTCCAGCGATACGTCCCGCAATTTGTATTTGAACTCCTTTTGTACCCGCCTTTTTAGTTAATTCAATAGCTTTTTTCATTACTCTTTTAAAGGGAACTCTATTCTTTAATTGTCCGGCTATAAATTCTGCAAGAATATTAGGGTGTCCATAAGGGTTTGCAATTCTTCTAATAGCAATGTTGAGTTTTCCATTCATACAATTCAGTTTTTTTTGCACATTCATCTGTAATTCTTCGATTCTTCGAGATTTACCACCTTCTATTAATAACTTTGGAAATCCCATATAGATTATGACTTGAATCAGATCGATTCTTTTTTGAATCTTTATCCGTGCAATTCCCTCGATACCAGAAGATATTTTCATCTTTTTTTTTACATAATTCTTGATACAATCCCGTATTTTTTCATCTTCTTGTAGACTTTCGGAATAATTTTTTGGTTGTGCAAACCAAAGAGAATGATGACTTTGGGTTGTACCAAGTCTGAAACCGAGCGGATTTATTTTTTGTCCCATAATCCCCCACTATTATACATA